TATTATTTTCTATAGAATATTATTTTCTATGAATGAGCCTGTGGTAATCGCACAGGCGACCGGCCAGTCTATAAACAAGTAGTAATAAGGAAATGAAAACTATACTAAAGGAAACATAGGATATCTATCCTAAAATCTAAAACTAGGACATACTATTAGGGCTATACGGATTCGAACCGTAGACCTTCTCGGTAAAACAGATCAAACGGATTATTATCGAAATGATTCGAACTGTTTCAAAGACCCAACATGCATTTTTTTGCATTGGGCTCTTTCATCAACTGATGTAAAGATCAGTTAGTCCACCATAATTTTTCTTTACGGAAAGATAATGAGATGGCTCCCTGTGCTCTGATTGATTATTTGTATTATGATCTATCTAGAAGCAATACCAAAGTGTTTCAAAGGAGGATTACCTTGACTTAGGTCTGCCTCCGGCCTAAATTAAATCAACCTAAGTGAAATGGAGTCTCTATCGTTCCGCTGCAAGAGTTGACTATGAGACTTCATACACCTTAAAGTTCATAGAACGAAAAGAAGTTTTTTGGAGGCTCTTATCCTCATTACGCCTAGCATTTAGTGGGCTGGATATTTACCTTATCAACTAGCAAATCAATAAGGGTTCCATTTGATTAGGCACCTGAGTTGGCACCTGAACCGGACTAAACCGACTGTTTGTCAGGCTACTGTTCTCCTATTCTCTCGAATCCATGAAGTAAGACATTGATTTTGCAATAAGATCCATTATGTTTATTGCATTATAAGCTCTCTTGAAAAGCATTGGCGCACGTGTAAGCGAGTTGCTCTACCGAACTGAGCTATAGCCCTTGTCAGAGATATCTTAATATATAGAGAATTTCTTGTCAAGATGAATATTCTCTATCTCTAATGCTAGAGGATATCCCTTTGATCTGTTTACTATATACCAAATACCAATAACGATACCAATAACGGAGCGGTATTGCTTATAAAAAGGATTCGATCTATAATCGATCGAAGTAAAGGGTGTTCCTTTGTGGTGATAAATTGCCTACTTAACTCAGTGGTTAGAGTATTGCTTTCATACGGCGGGAGTCATTGGTTCAAATCCAATAGTAGGTAGGTAGGTAGAAAAATTACTAGATAGCATTGGACTTACTTCGCTTCGCTATCTAATAACTTTTTCTACCCCTCTTTCCTTTTTCTTTGTATCAACTAAACCTTTGGATTCTTCAATTGGATGGGGGAATCCAATTGACAGCCTCGACTCGTATCCTAGCTCGTCTGAGAGCTAGCTTCGCTTCAACCAACTCTTTCGTACCCTCGGCTCTACTCAAGTTAGCTTCGGCTATTTCAAGTGCCTGTTGAGCTTCTTCCGGATCAATGTCACTACCCAGTTCCGCATCATTTCCTAAAATGATGATTTCATTATTAACTATTCTGGCAAAACCGCTCCACAGAACTGCCGTTAACCATTGGTCGTTGAGGAGACGTATTCTCAAGGGACCCATATCTACAGCTGTGTTAATGGGGGCGTGGTTTGGTAATACGCCAATTTGGCCACTATTAGTAGATAAAATGATTTCTTTTACTTCACAATCCCAAATAATTCGCTTAGGAGTCAGTACATAAAGATTTAATTTCATTTCTTCAATTTGTTCTCCTCTTCTAAGTTTATAGCTTTCGTGCTAGCTTCATCGATGTTACCCACCAAATAAAAAGCTTGTTCGGGTAGTCCGTCTAATTCTCCGGAAAGAATTAGTTGAAATCCTCTAATTGTTTCTGCAAGACCAACATACTTTCCTGGAGAACCGGTAAAAACTTCTGCCACAAAGAACGGTTGTGATAAGAAGCGCTCAATTTTTCGTGCTCTTGCTACAGTTAAACGATCCTCCTCCGATAATTCATCCAACCCAAGAATTGCGATAATGTCCTGAAGTTCTTTGTAACGTTGTAAAGTTTGCTTAACTCTTTGCGCAGTTTCATAATGTTCGTTGCCAACGATCCGAGGCTGTAACATAGTTGAGGTTGAATCTAAAGGATCTACTGCAGGATAAATACCCTTGGAAGCTAATCCTCTGGAAAGTACGGTAGTAGCATCCAAATGTGCAAATGTTGTGGCAGGAGCAGGGTCGGTCAAATCGTCCGCAGGTACATAAACCGCTTGGATCGAAGTTATAGATCCCTTTTTGGTAGAAGTAATTCTTTCTTGCAAAGAACCCATTTCTGTACTAAGAGTAGGTTGATAACCCACTGCGGAGGGCATTCTCCCTAATAAGGCGGATACCTCCGATCCTGCTTGAACAAAACGAAAGATATTATCGATGAATAGAAGCACGTCTTGCTTATTAACATCTCGGAAATATTCTGCCATAGTTAGGGCAGTTAAACCAACTCTCATACGAGCTCCTGGTGGTTCATTCATTTGGCCATAGACTAGAGCTACCTTTGATTCTTCAAGATTTTTTTCATTAATTACTCCGGATTCCTTCATTTCCATATAAAGGTCATTTCCTTCACGAGTCCGTTCCCCTACTCCGCCAAATACGGATACGCCTCCATGAGCTTTAGCAATGTTGTTGATTAATTCCATGATGAGTACTGTTTTACCTACTCCAGCCCCCCCAAATAGTCCGATTTTTCCTCCACGCCGATAAGGGGCTAAAAGATCGACCACCTTAATACCTGTTTCAAAGATGGATAATTTTGTATCTAACTCGATAAAGGCAGGCGCGGATCTATGAATAGGGAATGTTGCACTAGTATCTACAGGACCCAAATTGTCAACGGGCTCCCCAAGAACGTTGAAAATTCGTCCGAGAGTAGCTCCACCGACAGGAACACTGAGAGGAGCTCCCGTGTCAATCACTTCCATTCCTCTCATCAACCCGTCTGTAGCACTCATAGCTACAGCTCTAACTCGATTATTTCCTAATAATTGTTGTACTTCACAAGTCACATTAATTTCCTTACCGGCAGTGTCTCGACTCTTGACTACCAAAGCGTTATAAATATAAGGTAAGTTGCCGGGGGGAAAAGTGACATCCAGCACGGGTCCAATAATTTGATCGATACGCCCTGTACTTTTTTCTTCAATTGTGGAAACCCCGGAGCGAGAAGTAGTAGGATTAGTTCTCATAATTATTGCAGAATTTTCAAAAAAAGGAATTTTTCGAAATTTTTCTTTTTTTTTGTTGAATAATGCCAAATCAAATCCAAAAAAATATCCAAAAATCCAAAAGTCAAAAGGAAATGAATTAGTTAATTCAATAAGAGATAAAAGGGGACCAGCACTGGATTTCGTTGCCCAAGCGAGTCCCATTCAACCATTTACTCATGGGATGAGTCCGTTGGAAAGTTCAATCAATCTTTTTTCATATACATTTCGCGTTTTGTGGAGGATCTCTGCCTACTCTACTTTCCTATCTAGGACTTCGATATACAAAATATATACTACTGTGAAGCATAGATTGCTGTCAACAGAGAATTTTCTTAGTATTTAGGTATTTCCACTCAAAATAAGAAAGGGGTCTATTAAGAACTTGTAAAAAGGGGTTAGGGATTGATTTGGGTTGCGCTATATCTATCAAAGAGTATACAATAAAGATGGATTTGGTGAATCAAATCCATGGTTTAATAACGAACCATGTTAACTTACCATAACAACAACTCAATTCCTATCGAATTCCTATAGTAGAATTCCTATAAGATAGAACATACACAGGGTGTACGCATTATATATGAATATGAATGAAACATATTCATTAACTTAAGCATGCCCTCCATTTTCTTTAATGAGTTTATATTAATTTAATATTTTTTTTAAGATTTTTGCAAAGGTTTCATTTACGCCTAATCCATATCGAGTAGACCCTGTCGTTGTGAGAATTCTTAATTCATGAGTTGTAGGGAGGGACTTATGTCACCACAAACAGAAACTAAAGCAGGTGTTGGATTTAAAGCGGGTGTTAAGGATTATAAATTGACTTACTACACCCCGGAGTACGAAACCAAGGATACTGATATCTTGGCAGCATTCCGAGTAACTCCTCAGCCCGGGGTTCCGCCCGAAGAAGCAGGGGCTGCAGTAGCTGCCGAATCTTCTACTGGTACATGGACAACTGTTTGGACTGATGGACTTACCAGTCTTGATCGTTACAAAGGACGATGCTATCACATCGAGCCCGTTGCTGGGGAGGAAAATCAATATATCGCTTATGTAGCTTATCCATTAGACCTATTTGAAGAGGGTTCTGTTACTAACATGTTTACTTCCATTGTGGGTAACGTATTTGGTTTCAAAGCCCTACGCGCTCTACGTCTGGAAGATCTGCGAATTCCCCCTACTTATTCAAAAACTTTCCAAGGACCGCCTCATGGTATCCAAGTTGAAAGGGATAAGTTGAACAAGTATGGTCGTCCTTTATTGGGATGTACTATTAAACCAAAATTGGGATTATCTGCGAAAAATTATGGTAGAGCGTGTTATGAGTGTCTACGCGGTGGACTTGATTTTACCAAAGATGATGAAAACGTAAACTCACAACCATTTATGCGTTGGAGGGACCGTTTTGTCTTTTGTGCCGAAGCTCTTTATAAAGCACAGGCCGAAACCGGTGAAATTAAGGGGCATTACTTGAATGCGACTGCAGGTACCTGCGAAGAGATGATTAAGAGAGCTGTATTTGCGAGGGAATTAGGGGCCCCTATTGTAATGCATGACTACTTAACTGGGGGATTCACCGCAAATACTAGTTTGGCTCATTATTGCCGCGACAATGGCTTACTTCTTCACATTCACCGGGCAATGCATGCAGTTATTGATAGACAGAAAAATCATGGTATGCATTTTCGTGTATTAGCTAAAGCATTGCGTATGTCTGGGGGAGATCATGTCCACGCCGGTACAGTTGTAGGTAAGTTAGAAGGGGAACGCGAAATGACTTTAGGTTTTGTTGATTTATTGCGCGATGATTTTATTGAAAAAGATCGTGCTCGCGGTGTCTTTTTCACTCAGGACTGGGTATCTATGCCAGGTGTTATACCGGTGGCTTCAGGGGGTATTCATGTTTGGCATATGCCAGCTCTGACCGAAATCTTTGGAGATGATTCCGTATTACAATTTGGTGGAGGGACTTTAGGGCATCCTTGGGGAAATGCACCTGGTGCAGCAGCTAATCGGGTGGCTTTAGAAGCTTGTGTACAAGCTCGTAACGAAGGACGCGATCTTGCTCGTGAAGGTAAAGCAATTATCGAAGCAGCTTCCAAATGGAGTCCTGAACTAGCCGCAGCTTGTGAAGTATGGAAGGCGATCACATTCGAATACGAACCGGTAGATAAAATAGATGTAGTGTAGTAGTGTCTAACTAGATAAAACTAGATATAAGTAAGATCTAAATAAAAAAAGAAAAAAGAAGCGAAATAGAAAGATAAAAAATCAGTTACGAAATGCAGTAATTCTTCTTTATTCTTCTAATTGATTGCAATTAAACTCGGCTCAATCTTTTTTTTCAGAAAAAGATTGAGCCGAATAAAAATGGATCTTGATACGATCATGAGACTTGACAAATCGGGATTCCTCTATTCTATATATCTAGAATATAGAAAAGTATAATACAATAAATAAATACAAATATAGTATTATCATATGATAATGGAATCAAATACGCAGTATTTACAGAAAAAAGTCTTCGTTTATTGGGAAAGAATCAATATACTTTTAATGTCGAATCGGGATTCACTAAGACAGAAATAAAGCATTGGGTCGAGCTCTTCTTTGGTGTTAAGGTAGTAGCCGTGAATAGCCATCGACTACCCCGAAAGGGTAGAAGAATGGGCCCTATTCTGGGACATACAATGCATTACAGACGTATGATCATTACCCTTCAACTGGGTTATTCTATTCCACTTCTAGATAGAGAAAAAAACTAAAAGAGAATGAATGAAAAAAGACAGAGTTTGGAAGTTAGACCCTTTTATAAGACTCTCTTTCGAAAAAGAAGACATTTTGAAACCTTTAACTGGCGTAATCGTGAGTCAACAAGTAACTCGAACTGCCTGTAAGAAAATAGAATTTATTTTCAAAATGGTAGAACTAGATGACGAAGTTTTCTATAACCTCGATAAAGAAGTAGTTTTAGTTTACGACTCCGATCAAGAGTCAGAAATCTTTCATTTCGGATTGGGCATAGAATCTGGACCCATTGTAGAGACGTTCAAAAGGATCCTGATGGTAAGAATCATACTTTCGTGGAAATTCCGGGACTATAGGCTTCAACGCGGTAGACGTTTTGTTCCGAATTTTTCCGGACAAAACCTCCGACCCAATGATACAATGAATTTTTTCTATTCACAAAGAAAAAAAGATTCGGAATCGCAATGCTACTATACGCACCCGGAGGAGTATTCGGAACAATATTCTTCTATAATCCATTCTTGCGCGGGGTCTTACTAACAGGACTTCACTGCACGAGACGAGTATTCATCGAAAAGCTAACGTGACCCGATATTTTCATACCTTTTTTTATTAGTTCTCCTTTTTTGCAATTTTCTTATTATTTAGCTAATCCATTCGATTCTTTTTTTTTATAGAATACTTTTTTTGCAAACTAAAAATACAATAGTCAATATTCCTTATAATAGATATACTTAATTATATCATAAGAATCTTAAGATATTTTTCGAATAGATAGAAATAGTAAATTTAAATGGAGACACCTATTCTATGACGGATTTTAACTTACCCTCTATTTTCGTGCCTTTAGTAGGCTTAGTATTTCCGGCAATTGCAATGGCTTCTTTATTTCTTTATGTGCAGAAAAATAAGATTGTATAGAATCGACGGGGCCCAATTTTCTCAATGTATTTCCACACAGGATCATAATACAGATACTCTTTAGTGTAAGTAATATAATATGGTAGGTTATGTAGCTCTTTCTACACACAAATGAAAAACCGCTATGGATGCGGATATAGGCTACGAGCATAAATGCATGCATATGCGGAGCCAGGTATAGCGAGTTTTTTTTTATTTTAAGTGGATCCACAAATTTTTTTGAATAGAAAGTCAATGTATCTAACCAATTATTTGACAGGAGTACTAATTGCTGAAGGAGATTTCAGAATCAAAAAAAGTAAAGTCAAAATCATTTAGCTTATTCTCTCAATTTCAATCGACCGTTGCTGGATTTAGTATATCTAATATGAATTGGCGATCAGAACACATATGGATAGAACTTCTAAAAGGTTCTCGAAAAAGAGGTAATTTTTTCTGGGCCTGTATTCTTTTTCTAGGTTCACTAGGATTCTTAGCAGTTGGGGCTTCCAGTTATCTTGGTAAGAATATTATATCTGTACTTCCATCTCAACAAATTCTTTTTTTTCCACAGGGGGTCGTGATGTCTTTCTACGGAATCGCGGGCCTATTCATTACCTCTTACTTGTGGTGCACTATTTTGTGGAATGTAGGCAGTGGTTATGACCGATTCGATAGAAAAGAGGGAGTAGTGTGCATTTTTCGTTGGGGATTCCCTGGAATAAAACGCCGCGTCTTTCTTCGATTCCTTATGCGGGATATCCAATCAATTAGAATTCAGGTTAAAGAGGGTCTTTATCCTCGTCGTATCCTTTATATGGAAATCCGGGGTCAGGGGCCCATTCCCTTGACTCGTACTGATGAGAAGTTTTTTAGTCCACGAGAAATTGAACAAAAAGCTGCCGAATTGGCCTATTTTTTGCGCGTACCGATTGAAGTATTTTGAATACCAATTGCTTTTTTTGAAATGAATTGAATGAAGAAGAATTATAAGAAGAAAAGTTTTCTCAACATGGGGAGAGAATCCCTTCCAAATTGGATTCGTTATTGGTTATTCTAAGGGGATTTTCAAGTATTTCAGGAAGGAACAAACGAGGATAAAAGAAAATAGCTTCTAATTTGCTTTGTACAAGTGAGATATATGGCATAATATTCTTCCATTTTTATCCGAAAGGGCTTTCTTTTTCTTTTATTCTATTTCTCTATTCCACTCCATCTAGATCTAAGAAAGAACCCGATGCAATGAAATTCTACTAGTATACAAAAAAGAGGAGTAGATACAAGGTCTCAAACCTTGTTATATTTCTTTTTCTTCAAAGAAAAAGAAATATCATATAGAGTCAGCGAATGAAATATAGTCCGCGAATGAAGCGGATTCAGTAACAACTGAATTTACAGATCCAAAATGAAAAAAAAGAAAGCATTGCCTTCTTTCCTATATCTTGTATTTATCGTACTTTTGCCTTGGGGGGTCTCTTTCTCTTTTAACAAATGTCTGGAACTTTGGATTAAGAATTGGTGGAATACCAGGCAATCTGAAACTCTCTTAACTGATATTCAACAGAAAAGGGTTCTAGAAAGATTCATAGAATTAGAAGACCTTTTTATCTTGGACGAAATGATAAAAGAGAAACCGAAGACACATGTACAAAAACTCCCTATAGGAATACAAAAGGAAATAATACAATTGGCTAAAATAGATAATGAGGATCATCTCCAGATCATTTTGCATTTCTCGACAAATATAATCTGTTTGGCTATTCTAAGTGGTTCTTTTTTTCTGGGTAAAGAGGAACTTGTCATTTTGAATTCTTGGGTTCAGGAATTCCTCTATAACTTAAATGACTCAATAAAAGCTTTTTTTATTCTTTTAGTTACTGATTTTTTTATTGGATTTCACTCCACCCGCGGTTGGGAACTACTAATTCGTTGGGTATATAACGATCTTGGATGGGTTCCTAACGAGCTCATTTTCACTATTTTTGTTTGTAGTTTTCCAGTGATTCTAGATACATGTTTGAAATTTTGGGTCTTTTTTTGTTTAAACCGTCTATCTCCTTCGCTTGTAGTCATTTATCATTCAATTAGTGAAGCATAAACTCACTTGATCTCTTGATATTAATCAAATTAGTGTCTTTCTTCCTTTAGAAAGAAAGCCTTTTTCCATTTTAGCTAAATTCTTTCTATTTCTACCTGCTCAAAGTATCTATCATTCCAGTACAACTGTTGCAGTAGAATGACAACAGATTCGTGTATAGGGAACTAGATTAGCTTAGCTACCTATCTAATTTATTGTAGAAATTCTGGCATCTGCGATTGGACATGGAAAATAGAAATACTTTTTCTTGGGTAAAGGAACAGATGACTCGATTGATTTCTGTATCGATCATGATATACGTAATAACTCGGACATCGCTTTCAAATGCCTATCCCATTTTTGCGCAGCAAGGTTATGAAAACCCACGAGAAGCAACTGGACGAATTGTATGCGCCAATTGTCATTTAGCTAATAAGCCAGTGGATATTGAAGTTCCCCAAGCAGTGCTTCCCGATACTGTATTTGAAGCAGTTCTTCGAATTCCTTATGATATGCAACTGAAACAAGTTCTTGCTAATGGGAAAAAGGGAGGGTTGAATGTGGGTGCTGTTCTTATTTTGCCCGAGGGATTCGAATTAGCGCCACCTGACCGTATTTCTCCTGAGTTGAAAGAAAAGATAGGAAATCTCTCTTTTCAGAGTTATCGTCCCAATAAAAAAAATATTCTTGTGATAGGCCCTGTTCCCGGTCAGAAATATAGTGAAATCGTCTTTCCCATTCTTTCCCCCGACCCTGCTACGAAGAAAGACGTTCATTTCTTAAAATATCCCATATATGTAGGGGGAAACCGAGGAAGGGGACAGATCTATCCTGATGGTAGCAAGAGTAATAATACGGTCTATAATGCAACGTCAACGGGTGTAGTAAGAAAAATACTACGTAAAGAAAAAGGGGGGTATGAAATATCCATAGTCGATGCATCGGATGGACGCCAAGTGATTGATCTTATACCTCCCGGTCCAGAACTTCTTGTTTCAGAGGGGGAGTCGATCAAGCTTGATCAACCATTAACAAGCAATCCTAACGTGGGAGGGTTTGGTCAGGGGGATGCAGAAATAGTGCTTCAGGATCCATTACGCGTCCAAGGCCTTTTGTTCTTCTTCGCCTCT